TTTATGAAATACAAGACGCTCATTGAATAAAATAATAAGAAGGGAAACGAATCTTCATTTTTATAACTCCAGATATTCAAGGAGTGTTTGTATGTTCTCTTCGAAATCAAACAGAGTAAGAGTATTTGAAGTTTCGGTCGTAGTATGGAATGTGCTAAATAAATACAATTCGAGATTTATTGAGATTCTCAAATTTTGAGAATACTTATTTATTTTTATTTTTTTGGATGGGCTGAGACAAAGCTAATAGGATGAATTAAAAGAGTTTCGCATTATGAACTTTGTACCGCGCACATATCTTATACACATTTTATAGGGTCATGTAGGAAAGAATGAATAAATAGAATATGAAAAAAATAAAATAACAAGAAATGAAAGGAGATCGGATTCTATTTGTACTCTATCTAAGATCAATCTTTGTTATTCCCTTCCTTTAACTCCTTGAGACGAGACCTTTGTTTAGGTCTTTCAACCAACAAACAACCACCTAATTAAACCCTTCAATTATGTATTTGAAACATGTTATGAAAAATTAACATTATTTTTGAACGAACAGTATAAACAAATAAAAAAGGAGAGATCTAATTTATATTTAGATTACGTCTAATATACTCTTTCGATAATTTGGATCTACTCTTTAATTAATGGATAATTTTTTTTTTCAAATAAAGAAATATCTTTCCAGATACCTAGATGGATAAGTATATATAATGATCTATATTATTAATGAAGTGGATTCATAATGATCTATATTATTAATGAAGTGGATTCATATCAATTAATTTGTATGAATAGATCAATTAATCATGTGCCAGGAACCAGATTTGAACTGGTGACACGAGGATTTTCAGTCCTCTGCTCTACCAGCTGAGCTATCCCGACCATTCCTTACGCATCATCCTCATTTTACTAGATGACTTGGTTCTATGTCAATTAAAAAGACGAAAAGGTATTACAAAGTCTTATCCAATCCTCAGAATTTCTTTGATTTTCAAAAGTTTTAATACGAGTAATGATATTATTGATTGTTAAGGATAAGAAGTTAAACGGTACTTTTTGGGGATAGAGGGACTTGAACCCTCACGATTTCTAAAGTCGACGGATTTTCCTCTTACTATAAATTTCATTGTTGTCAGTATTGACATGTAGAATGGGACTCTATCTTTATTCTCGTCCGATTAATCCGCTCTTCAAAAGATTTCTCAGACTATGGAGTAAATGATTTAATCAATGAATAATTCGTTTCGTTTTCATATAAAAAAAATGAGATTCGCGTCGTCATTAATCATTTGAGATAGTATTCAGTACGTATGTATATAGGTTTATCCTTCATCTTTTCCCTTTCTGGAGTTTCGATAAAAGAATTCCTTTACCAACGCAACATGCTCAACTCCATTTGTTAGAACAGCTTCCATTGAGTCTCTGCACCTACCCTTTTTTTATTCTTGCTTTATGAATCTTTGTTGTTTTTTTTTGTTGGTTTTCATAAAATCGGATTTGGCTCAGGATTACCCATTTTTTTGAATTCCAGGGTTTCTCTGAATTTGAAAGTTGTCACTTAGTAGGTTTCCATACCAAGGCTCAATCCAATTAAGTCCGTAGCGTCTACCAATTTCGCCATATCCCCCACTTTTTTCTATTTATGCTGAAATTGTTTAATTCATTAGATACCGATTTGATTTCTATAGAAACTATAGAAATTGGAGAACTATATTAATTCATTAGATACCGATTTGATTTCTATAGAAACTATAGAAATTGGAGAACTATATTGATCCAATCAGATCAGAAATGATTCTAGCATTTCTGTATCCGCAATTCAATATAGATGGATAGGATCTATACCACATAACATATATATGCCTCTCTTACTCTCATTTTTTTCATGCAATTTTGAATACTCAAACGGTCGATTCTTTTTTTTTTCATCTTTAGCTTCTACTTCCAACTTTCTGTTCGGAATGACAACAGAGGAATGTCTCATTCAGTATGGTCGAGATTTCATTTATCTGTATCTTTCATTTCATTTTGATTCTTATCCTTTCCCTTTCCTTAGCTTAGCGTGGGCTTTCTATTCTATAAGATAATTCAAAAAAAAAATCGAAATTTCATATTGATTAAATTATATGTGATTGATTAAATTATATGTGTATTTTATACATAACATATTAATTAGTTATAACAGGTATAACGAATCATTTATTTCGAAATTAATGAAATAAATGAGAATTCCATTTTGTTTTCGAATTAGTCGAACTCGACTTTCTATAGAATTCGAATCTATAGAATCAAATGTATAGTTTCTAGAATGTAGAATAAGATTCTACTCTGATTCGGAAATTCTATATTCCTTTAATTACTAAATCTACTTATCAAATTGAGTCTAGGCGATAGAAAAGGAAATTATGGAATAAACTATTCTAAATATAAAAAAAAAGATTAGTGATAAAATGAAAAGTAATAGACTTGAGTTAGTAAAAAAATGTTAAATAAATGTTAT